TAAGTTAAGAAAGAAAAAAGAATAAGAACACGGATACATAACATAAAAAAAAGAATAAATAAGACGATATTCGCCCTCCCCCTACATATTTAATTTCTTCTCCTATACAAAAACCAGCAAGACCTACTCCATTGGTAATTCCATCAATGACACCCTTATCGAAAAACTGCGTTAGTTCAGTTAATCCTCTTATACCCAGGGTAAAGACCCTAGTATAGAAAATATCTATATAACCACGATTATATGACCAACTGTATATCTTTTTTTTTACTTGATCCGAAAAAAACTTTTTCGGACCCTCTTTTACAAGAGAATTTATTAAATCCAAATTCTGAAAAAAGGAATAAGCGGATCCATAGAAGATATATGCTATGGATAGACCAAACATAGCTAGACTTACAGAAGAAATTGCATTAGTGATAAATTCATATGAATTTATGGAAGAATTAGAACTTTCCTGGAAAAAGTTTATTGAGGGAGTTAACCACTTTGATAATATGGTTAACTCCGCTATTCCATTATCCATTACTCCATTATCAAAATGGATTCCTATGGATCCAATGAACAAAGTAAAAAGCAGTAATATAAAAAGAGGGAATAGCATAGTATTTCCCGTTTCATGAGGATAGACAAAAGTGTTTTTAGCCCCAAAGGAAGTACTAAAGGACCCTATCCTATTTCTTGTATTACCATGAATTTTGGATCTATTTTGTGAAAAAAAAGAAACTCCACTCTTCGTTGTTGATAAAATGAAATCTCTATTCACTCCTTTGGGTATCCTTTTTCCCCATAAGGATATTGAATACAACGAACCCTCTTTAGTGCTACTGTAATTTTGAAAATGAACACGCAGGTACCCATCAAAAGTAAGTAAATATATCCGAAACATATAAAACGCAGTTAATCCTGCAGTAAAAGAGGCTATTATTCCAAAAAAGGGTGAATACAACCAACTATTACTAAGGATTTCATCTTTGGACCAGAAGCAAGCAAGAGGTGGAATACCACAAAGAGAAAGCGTACCCCATAAAAAAGTAGTTCTTGTAATTGGAACGTATTTTCTTAAACCACCCATAAGAACCATATTCTGACTTTTATCTGGTGAATATCCAACAAGAGGTTCCATTGAATGAATAATGGATCCGGATCCCAAGAACAATAAAGCTTTCGAATAAGCATGAGTGATCAAATGGAATAAAGCAGCTTGATAAGAACCTATACCTAGAGCTAACATCATATAACCCAATTGAGACATTGTAGAATAGGCTAAGCTTCTTTTAATATCTCTCTGAGCAAGAGCTAAAGTAGCTCCTAAGAAGAGTGTTATTGTACCTACTAAAGAAATGAAACTCATTATTAAAGGTAGGGATATGAAAAGAGGAAGAAGTCGAGCTAGAAGAAAAATCCCCGCAGCAACCATAGTTGCTGCGTGTATAAGAGCCGAAATGGGAGTGGGTCCTTCCATAGCATCGGGTAACCATACGTGAAGAGGGAATTGTGCAGATTTCGCAACTGCACCAAGGAATAATAAAAAAGCACACAAAGTAGTAAGTAAGGAATTAATCCCATTATTAGGAATCCAGTTATTAGCTATTTTGAACAAATCCCTAAACTCTAAACTACCTGTTATCCAAAAAAAACCTAAAATTCCTAATAACAGACCAAAATCCCCTACACGATTAGTTACAAAAGCTTTTTGACAAGCACTCGCTGCAATTGGCCGTGTAAACCAAAAGCCTATCAATAAATAGGAACACATTCCCACAAGTTCCCAAAAAAAATAAATTTGTATCAAATTGGAACTAGTAACCAATCCCAACATGGAAGTATTGAAAAAACTTATATAAACAAAAAATCTCAAATATCCTTCATCGTGAGACATATAATCGTCACTATAAATAAGAACGAGGATTCCTACAGTAGTAATTAGTATTAACATAATAGAAGTAAGCGGGTCGATCAAGTATCCAAATTCTAAGGAAAAATCATTATTGACGGTCCAAGACCATAGATATTGATAGATAGAACTTCCATTTATTTGTTGAATAGATAGGTGAACTGAGAATACCATAGCTATACTTAAGAGTAAAACACAAGGAAAAGCCCATATGCGACGAAGATTTTTTGTTGCTGTCGGAATAAGAATAAGTCCAAACCCCATTGACATAATAACTGGAAGTGGGAGAAGAGGGATTACCCATGCATATTGATATGTATGTTCCATAAGAAAAGAAATTGCAATTTTTACTTGAAATTTTTCTATAAAATAAAATTGTTTCCGATTCACCAAACCAATTCTTATCTCTTTCTGAAGGAATTCCAAAAAATAAGAATAAGACAAAATACTGGAATTCTTCATTTTTCCAAATTTCTCTCATTGAAATAATCAAAAATGAAGAATGGGTTTACTTGGTTAAATTCAAAAAGTTAATTAAATAACTTTGTTACCTAGTTATTACCTAAAGAAGGATATTTGTTAAAATACAAAAAAGGATTGAATCATTTTACTTTCTATTCATTTTTGTATTTCTTTCTATTAAAATGAAGATGAAGCAGCTCTCATGTTTCGTAACTGATTGATTGAATTCCAATGAAAACCTATGTTTATAGGAAATTATCGAATATTCCTTACTTCATATAGAACTGAAATCCTAATGACTAGAATTACCTAAGTTTTAGAATGTCTTATTTAAGAGACTAAGTATTTTTTTTGTTTTGATTGGAATTCCATTATGGAATACCATTCTGAACTTAATTAACTATTTGAATTTTCCCTTCCTTTTATCCCCCCATCTTATATGGGGGATAGGCCGTAGATCTATATATGGAGTATACTTAATATATAAATTGATTTAATTTAAATAGAAAACCTTTGTATATATTCTATATTATTAAAACAAAGTATAAAATATATATGAAAAATATGCTAAAAAATTCTTGTCTTATCCGCATTAGAGAAAATCAAGTAAAAAAGAATTCAGAATTTCAGTTCAGTATCTAAGTATAAATACTAAGAAAAAGTATAAATACTAAGAAAAAACAGAAAGAAGGATTGATTTGCGGCAATAGATGTCTTTCACATACAACTAGAAAAAAAGTAATCTCCTTTTTGAATGGCAGTTCCAAAAAAACGTACTTCGATGTCAAAAAAGCGTATTCGTAAAAATCTTTGGAAGAAAAAGACTTATTTTTCCATAGTACAATCTTATTCTTTAGCAAAATCAAGATCATTTTCCAGCGGTAGCGAGCATCCAAAACCAAAGGGTTTTTCTGGGCAACAAACAAACAAATAATCTGGTTTTGGAATAATCTGAATTGACCTATCCCAAAGAAATTCCAATTATTTAAAATGAATAATTCGGATTAATTAATGAATGTACTTTTATGTGTCGAATTCCTCGGTACAATATTCTTAGAACTAACCCCTCTGATATATAGAACAAAAGTTTTTGGTATACTGTGTCCTAAGTATTCTTTTCCTATCAACGAACTTTTCATAATAGAATCCTCATAATAAAATATGAGGATTCTATTATGAAAAGTAGAGTATTCTTGCAATAGGACTTACAACTTCTACCTATCTTATCAAAAATCCACAAAAAAATAGGTTTAGGCTTGGTAAATCATATTAATAAGAGCATAAAGGCTTTCATTCTAGAAATTTTGCTAAAATCCAAAATTCTTTGTATTTAATGATGAAATTATAGAAATTCTAATGGATAGATTGAAAGATTTTTTTTTATTTCAATGAGAAACTAATTAGAAAAAAATGAGTTCTATATTGCAACTGAGAAAAAACAGTTCCAACTCTTTCAAGCTTTGTTTCTATTGGGCAAAGCAAGAGTTTATTGTTAAAAAAATCCCCAATGATACTACCAAACGAAGTCCATTTTAATGAAGATTCTAATGTTCCTAAATTCTATGGACTCTCCCAATCTCGACGATTTGCGAGAAAATAACTATTATTCTTTTAACTTCCCTATTATTTAAAGTTAGCCGCCATGGTGAAATTGGTAGACACGCTGCTCTTAGGAAGCAGTGCTCAAGCATCTCGGTTCGAGTCCGAGTGGCGGCATTCTCGAAAAAGAATACAATAGATTAGAAAATGGATTCAATTCGAAATTTCCAATTTTGTAATGGGACCTTCTCCTTATGCTATTTGCAACTTTAGAACATATACTAACTCATATCTCTTTCTCAACCATTTCAATTGTGATTACAATTCATTTGATAACCTTATTAGTTCGTGAACTTGGGGGATTACGTGATTCGTCAGAAAAAGGAATGATAGCTACTTTTTTCTCTATAACAGGATTCTTAGTTTCTCGTTGGGCTTCTTCGGGACATTTTCCATTAAGTAATTTATATGAGTCATTGATCTTCCTTTCATGGGCTCTGTATATTCTTCATACGATTCCTAAGATACAGAACTCTAAAAATGATTTAAGCACAATAACTACGCCAAGTACTATTTTAACGCAAGGCTTTGCCACGTCGGGTCTTTTAACTGAAATGCATCAATCCACAATACTAGTACCTGCTCTACAATCTCAGTGGTTAATGATGCATGTCAGTATGATGTTACTAAGCTATGCAACTCTTTTGTGCGGATCCTTATTATCCGCCGCTCTTCTAATCATTAAATTTCGAAAGAATTTCAATTTCTTTTTAGAAAAGAAAAAAAATGTTTTAAATAAAACATTTTTCTTTAGTGAGTTTAGTGAGATTGAATATTTCTATGTAAAAAGAAGTGCTTTAAAAAACACCTCTTTTCCTTCATTTCCAAATTATTACAAATATCAATTAATTGAGCGTTTGGATTCTTGGAGTTATCGTGTCATTAGCCTAGGGTTTACCCTTTTAACCATAGGTATTCTTTGTGGAGCAGTATGGGCTAATGAGGCGTGGGGATCCTATTGGAATTGGGATCCTAAGGAAACTTGGGCATTTATTACTTGGACCATATTCGCAATTTATTTACATAGTAGAACAAATCCAAATTGGAAGGGTACGAATTCCGCACTTGTAGCTTCGATAGGATTTCTTATAATTTGGATCTGCTATTTTGGTATCAATCTATTAGGAATAGGTTTACATAGTTATGGTGCATTTACATTACCATCTAAATGATTACATAACATAAAACCTTCGTGAAATGAAAGTTTTTCCATTTTTGTTTGATTTGAGAACCCTTGAACGCCTTCTCAAAGGGTTCTCAAAAATTCGAGATAGATCTAATTAGACTTTTTTACTTTTTTCTGAATTATTTGGTTTTTCCACTATGGAATATAGAGCGGACTAGTAAAAAAAAATTATTTAGGATAATAATTGGATAAGAGAGCCTCTACCTTGTCAACCGATAGCGAGAGAACAAAATCTGGATAAATACCAATTCCTATTACTGGTAAAAAGATACAGATTAAAAGAAAGAGTTCTCGTGGTCCAGAATCCACCAAATTTGCGTTTGGAACATGAAATAGCTTGTATCCATAGAACATCTGGCGTAACATAGATAATAAAAAAATAGGAGTTAATATCATTCCAATTGCCATTACAAAAGTAATTAGCATTTTTGGTATTAACAGAAATTTTGGACTAGTAATTAGTCCAAAAAATACTACTAATTCTGCAACAAAACCGCTCATTCCTGGTAAGGCAAGAGAAGCCATTGAAAAGCTACTAAACATGGTAAAAATTTTCGGCATTGGGATAGATATCCCCCCCAGTTCTTCGAGATAAACAAGACGCATTCTATCACAAGCCGTTCCCGCCAAGAAAAAAAGTGTAGCACCAATAAATCCATGGGATAGTATTTGTAAAATAGCTCCATTGAGTCCAATGTTGGTTATGGAACCAATTCCTATAATTATGAAACCCATGTGAGATACGGAGGAGTAGGCTATTCTTTTTTTGAAATTTCGTTGACCAAGAGAAGTTGAAGCTGCATAGATTATTTGCATCGCTCCTATTATTACCAACCAGGGGGAAAATAGATAATGAGCATGAGGTAACAATTCCATATTGATCCGAATCAATCCGTATGCTCCCATCTTTAATAGGATTCCCGCTAAAAGCATACATGTACTGTAATGCGCTTCCCCATGGGTATCTGGTAACCACGTATGTAGGGGTATAATCGGCAATTTGACAGCATAAGCAATAAGGAAGCCAAAATAAAATAGTATTTCCAATGTTGCAGGGTATGATCGATTAATTAATCTTTCCAAATCTAATCTTGGTTCGTTGGAACCATATAAGCCCATACCTAGAACTCCGATTAAGAAAAAAATGGAACCGCCTGCAGTATACAAAATAAATTTTGTAGCTGAATACAGACGCCTCTTTCCCCCCCACATGGATAAAAGTAAGTAAACAGGAATTAATTCTAACTCCCACATGATAAAAAAAAGTAAAAGGTCTCGCGAAGAAAATAATCCTATTTGACCACTATACATTGCTAGCATCAGGAAATAGAATAATCGCGAATTCCGGGTAACTGGCCAAGCTGCTAAAGTAGCTAAAGTAGTGATAAATCCTGTCAATAAAATAGATCCTAATGAAAGTCCATCGATTCCCAATCTCCAGTGGAAATCAAAGACATCTATCCATTTAGAATCCTCCTTTAATTGGATTAAGGGATCCTCCAATTGGAAATGATAACAGAATGCATAAGTCATTAGAAGGAATTCTAATAAACAAATAGATATAGTATACCACCTAACGATTTTGTTTCCCCTATGAGGTAAAAAGAAAATTAATGAACCTGCAAATATCGGCAAAACAACAAGTATTGTTAACCAAGGAAAATAACTCATGATAAAGTGATAAAGAGAAGATACGTTTTGACCAGAAAAGCCCGTGCTCGAAATAAGCGAGCACAGGCTTCCTCGGTAAAGAGGAATCAGACGATTCAAGTGGAGTTTTTTGTAACGTATCAATAAGATAGAGCCATGCTGCGGGTTGTTTCAGGCCCTAAATAAACGCGGACACTTAAAAAATCTGTTGGGCAGGCAGATTCACATCTCTTACAACCCACACAATCTTCGGTTCTCGGCGCGGAAGCAATTTGCTTGGCTTTACACCCATCCCAGGGTATCATTTCTAATACATCTGTTGGACAAGCTCGTACACATTGAGTGCATCCTATACATGTATCATAAATTTTTACGGAATGTGACATTGGATCTATAAATTTTCCTTTTCAACATAAAAATTTTCGATCTGGTAAAAATGAAATTAGTACTATATGAGTCATATGTATTGTAGACACCAGACGAAGCAATGGTTTATCCAAACTTCAACAAATAAATAAATAAAATAATGCAATATATTTCTTAATCCGTTTGTGAGAAAGCGTGAAAAGAGCCAAGAGACTTGAATTTTTGGCTTCAACAATCATAATTATACGAATTGTACATACGAATTCGAATTAGCCAATTTATTGGCTATCGTCTTTTCAATATAAATTATTGCAATATTCAAATTGCAATATCAATGAATTGCAAAAATTCAATAAGTAAAAAAGAATACTATGTAATAACCTAATCAAAAAATAGATATTATAAAATAATAAAATAATAAGAAAATAGAAGAAAATAGTATTAGATTTCTATTCATCTTAATATTTGATATTATTATTATATGTGCGCCTTTGTTTAGAGGATTTTATGTCTAATTATTCAAAAAATTAGATTGATTGATACGAGTTGATTTCTTGTTACGATGGATGGAAGAAAGAATGGATAGTCCAATAGCTGCTTCAGCAGCCGCAAGGGCTATAACAAAAATTGCGAAAATGTCTCCTTTTAATTGGCGACTATCAAATAGATCAGAAAATGTTACGAGATTTAGATTAATTGAATTCAGTATAAGTTCAAGACATATTAGAGCTCTAACCATGTTTCGGCTTGTGATCAATCCATAGATACCAATCGAAAATAAATAGACACTAAAAAAAAGTACATGCTCAAACATCATTAACTAACTCCTTATCAATCTCGATTCATTTCAATATGAGGACAAGAATTGAACCGATTCCATTAATTAGAATAGAACAGTTACACAACAAAAGAGAAAAGAAGGTATTTGTTGGCAGTAGATGGGTTTTACTAAATCAAAATTGTGATTCTTTAGTTATTTATTTTAGATTTGAAATTCTAAGAATTTTGACTAATTCTAAGTATTTCTTATTGCCGAGCCATAGTAATTGCACCTATTAAAGAAACTAGAAGAATTATGGAAATGAGTTCAAACGGAAGATAAAAATCAGTTGCTAAATGAATCCCAATTTGTTGAACGTTATTTATGAGACCCTGTTCTACTATTTGGTTTGATCTTGTAGTCCAAAGAATTCCATACCATGACGTATCTGGGATAGTAGTCATTAGTGAAAAAAGAATAGTTATACAAACGAGTGAAGTGAACCCATCTCCAATAGTCCAATAATTCTTATTTTTAGACCATTCTGAGCCATTTACGAACATTACGGCAAATATGATCAAAACATTTATAGCTCCCACATAAATAAGAAGTTGTGCGACAGCTACAAAGTAGGAATTCAATAAAATATAGAATAAGGATATACAAACAAGAACTAATCCCAGCGAAAAGGCAGAATAAATTGGGTTGGTAAGTAATACTACTCCTAGACCTCCTAGTAGAAGAACAAATCCCCCAAATAGCACAAGAATCTCATGTATTGGTCCAGGTAAATCCATTATGGATAAGAAGAAATTAATAGTATAAAATTTTTCATGAACTGACTAAAACTAAAAGATTCAAGGAAGGAAAAAGGGATTAGGATATTTTTTTGTATATAAGTTGTATAGTTAGAAATGACATCACGAAAATCTACTCTCATTTTAAATCAGGAATAATTTGCAATAAGCAGTAGTTATTCGTTTTTCTTTATAGTTAATAAAAAACTATTGGATTTTTCTAACAAAAAAGATAAATCCTAGTAACTAATAATTAGTAACCGTTCTTGAATTCCAAGATTTTTCTTCGTCTATTTTACTTTGAGTCGAATTCCTAATTGTTTGAATTGTGTAATCTCCCATTATGGAGATTGGTAACCGACTCAAAGCAATTTGATTGTAATTCAATTCATGACGATCATAAGTAGAAAGTTCATATTCTTCAGTCATTGATAAACAGCTTGTCGGACAGTACTCAACACAATTACCACAAAATATACAAACTCCGAAATCAATACTATAATTAAGCAATTGTTTCCTTTTAATATCCTTTTCAAATCTCCAATCCACAAGGGGTAGATCTATCGGGCATACGCGAACACATACTTCACAAGCAATACATTTATCAAATTCAAAGTGGATTCGCCCCCGGAAACGCTCCGATGTAATTGATTTTTCATAAGGGTAGTGAATCGTTATAGGTAAACGATTTGTGTGGGATAAGGTAATTATGAAACTTTGACCAATGTACCTTGCAGCGCGTATTGTTTGTTGACCATAACTCATGAACCCAGTTACCATAGGGAACATATTCTAAATATCTATGAAAAAGATATGTTTCTTTCTCTTGTTTGAGAGAACTTTTGTGTTGAAAATATTCTTACTGTTATTGTATTATCTTATTTATAGTGAAACAAGTTGGGAAGAAGTTGTTAATAAGAGATTGCCCAGGGAAATAGGTAAAAGAAATTTCCATCCAAGATTTAATAACTGATCCATTCTCATCCTGGGTAAAGTCCATCTTATTGTGATAGAAATGAAGAGAAATAAATAAGCTTTAGTTAATGTAATAAAGATACCCATTGTCATTTCCAAAATTCCAACCATTTTATTCATTTGGAAAAATTCAAAAAAGGATATATAGGGAATAGAGAAATTCCACCCGCCTAAGTAGAGAACTGTTACAAATAAAGAGGAAACTAATAAATTTAGGTAAGAAACAAGATAAAATAAACCATATTTGATACCGGAATATTCGGTTTGATAACCTGCTACTAATTCTTCCTCTGCTTCTGGTAAATCAAAGGGTAATCTTTCACATTCTGCCAAAGAAGAAATTAGAAAAACCAGAAAACCTATAGGCTGACGCCAAAGATTCCATCCAAAAAAACCATATTTTGACTGTGCTTCAACTATATCAACTGTACTTGAACTGTTAGATAATCATAGTCGATGATAACATCACAGTTCCCACCGCTATTCCAAAACCGTACATGAAACCTTAGCTTCATACGGCTTCTCTATGATCAGAAAAAAGGAAAGGGTTGTTTCGTTTCGGTATTATCCCCCTGGGCATAGATAGAATTAGGTAAGATAAAATCGATTGGAAAGTCCTAAATTAGACCAAAGGAATTCCGTCTGCTAGAATAAGAAAAAGCGCTTCCGAATTGATCTCGTCCTTTATAATATAATGAAAATTTTTCTTTGTTCAGTAATAACTTAATCTTGGAATAAAACACTCGTTATAGCAATTAATAAATGAAAAGAATTAGGCATTAATTCATGAGGAATTCTGTATTAATATGAATAGAGGAAGGAAAAAATAAATAAATATCTTTTTTTTGTATTGCATTCCATATCTTTTGTCCTATTCTTCTTTCCCCGGGGAAGGGTACTTAAAAAGAAAAAAGGAATAAAGGATTAATTCGTTCTTGATAGCCATTTCTTTAACAAGTGAAAGGGAACATACTCTGGATCGGAATCCGAAGAAAGTACTACTTGATCATTTCCACCAATTTCAAGTCCTTATTATGATTCCTTTTATGAGGAAAAATCTCTAATGTCTTAGATTCCCTCATTACTAATCCTTTATGTACTTTAGTGTTCCTAACCCCTCACTAATTTTTGATGGATTCCCCTTATGATTATAAGTTATAGTAATAACTCGGAATATTCTAGTAATGGAATTCCATATCGCGAATCCTTTATTCTTGCCCGCTTCAAGATATGATGACTAATCAAAAAATCTCAACCTTGGGGTAAAGAGTTTACACTACTTATGTTTACTTCAACTTTTTTCTTGTACGTAGGAAATGAGATTTTTTCTTTTTACTACAAATTAATAAGTTGTTTTGTTTCACTCATATAGCTATCTAGTTTAACTTACCAACCCGAGAATAAGAAAAGGAAGATAAATATTCAATGGATTTTGGAGGAAAAAGATCCTATTTTAACGAATCACACGTAGAGATATTGCTAGCACACAAAAAGTTAATGGTATTTCATAACTAATAGATTGAGCAGCAGCTCGTAGACCGCCTGAAAAAGAATATTTATTATTTGAGCTATATCCTGCCATAAGAAGACCAATAGGAGCAATACTTGAAATGGCAATCCATAAAAAAACACCAATACTAAGATCGGCTAAAACAAAACGATATCCCAAAGGGATAACTAAAAAACTTAATAAAATTGATATGACTGCTATAGAAGGTCCAATGCTAAATAAAGGAATATCTCCTCGGGATGGCAGGATATCCTCCTTAAAAAGTAGCTTAGTTCCATCGGCTATAGCTTGAAGCAGTCCCAGGGGGCCAGCATATTCAGGACCAATACGTTGTTGTATCGATGCGGATATTTCTCTTTCTAACCACACAATTACGAGTACTTCTATTGTGATTCCCAGTAGGAGGGTCAAAATGGGTAGAATCCATATCAGTCCATAGACTTCTTTTAATAATTCTGATTTCGAAAAAGAATTGATAGTTTCTATCTCTACCCTATCTATTATCATTTCAACGATCAACTTCCCCCATAATGATATCTATACTACCTAATATCGTCATGATATCAGCCAATTTCATTTTTTTAACTAGTTGAGGAAGAATTTGCAAATTAATAAAACCGGGTGGACGAATTTTCCATCTCCAGGGGAAAAGACTATCATCTCCTACCAGATAAATTCCTAATTCACCTTTTGGAGCTTCCACTCTTACATAAAGCTCTTGCTTTGACAATTCAAAATTGGGCGAAGGTTTTTTACCAAGAAATCGATATTCAAAATCATTCCATTCGGAATTCTTTGTTTTCTTAAAGCGTCGGACTTCTAAATTCTCATAAGGGCCTCCAGGAATTTTCTCTACAGCCTGTTGAATAATTTTGATGGATTCCCTCATTTCACCCATTCGTACTAAATAGCGAGCTAATGAATCCCCTTCTTTTTGCCATTGGACTTTCCAATCGAATTGGTTGTAAGACTCATAAGGATCAACTTTACGAAGATCCCATTGTATTCCAGAAGCTCGTAACATCGGTCCCGATAAGCCCCAATTTACTGCTTCTTCTCCGCTAATAAAACCGACTCCTTCAACTCGTTCTAAAAAAACGGGATTCCGTGTAATAAGTTGTTGATATTCAACAACTCCTCGTAAAAAATAATCACAGAAATCTAAACATTTATCGACCCATCCATAAGGTAGATCGGCGGCTACCCCTCCGATGCGAAAGTAATTATGCATCATTCGCATACCTGTAGCAGCTTCAAATAGATCATATATCAATTCTCTCTCTCTAAAAATATAGAAA